AAAACAAATTGGAAAATTAAAAAAGAAGCATTTTCTAGTTCGAATAGTTTTCAAAGGAAAAACAAAATCACTTCGAAAAGTTTCAAAAGAAACAAAAAAATGGATTATCAAATTTATAAAAAAAAAAATAAAAAAACTTTCAAAAGTAAATCCAATTCTATTATTTCAATTAAGAGAAGTATATGAATCGAGTAAAAATAAAGGAGAAAAAGATTCCATAATCAGCAATCAAAAAATTAACAAACCCGTTAGTAAAATTGGATCTACCAATTGGTCAAATTCTTCATTGACAGAAAAAAAGATGAAGGATCTGACTGATAGAACAAGTAAAATTCGAAATCAAACAGAAAGAATTAGAAAAGAGAAGAAAAAAGTCACTACAAGAATAAATATAAATAATATTAGTCCTAACAAAATAAGTTATAATGCTAAAAGATTAGCAAAATGGAAAATATTAAAAAGAAGAAATGCTCGATTAATCTCTAAATTATCCCCCCTTTTTAACTTCTTGATTGAAAGAATATACACATATATGTTTTTATCTATCATTAATATTCCCAGAATGAATATAGAACTTTTTCTTACATCAACAAAAAAAATTATTGATAAATTCATTTACAATAATGAAAGAAAGCAAGAAAATATTAATAAAAAAAATAAAAATCCAATTCCGTTTCTATCAACTATAAAAAAGCCACTTGATAGTATTAGTAAAAAAAATTCACATTATTTTTCTGACTTATCCTACATGTCACAAGCATATGTATTTTACAAATTATCAAAAATCCAAGTTAGTAACTCGTCTAAATTAAGATCTATTCTTCAATATCAATTAATCCGTTTTTTTCTTAAGCCTGAAATAAAGGATTCTTGTGAAATAGAAGAGATGTTTCATTCGAAATTAGGAGTTTCAATGAATCAATGGAAAGGATGGTTGAAAGGCTGTAATCACTACGATTTATCTCAGATGAGATGGTCTAGATTAATATCAGAAAAGTGGCGAAATGGAGTTCGCCACTGTCGTATGACGAAAAAGGAAAATTTAAGCAAACGGCATTCATATGAAAAAAACGAATTAATTGATTCCAAAAAACAACAAAAAATTGAAGTCTATTCATTAGTGAATAAATCGAATAAAAAAGATAATTTTCAAAAATACCATATATATGATCTTTTATCATATAAATTTTTAAATTATGATTATGAAAATAAAACAGAATGTTTTTTTTCTAGATTTCCGTTTCAAGGAAATAAGAACCAAGAGATTTCTTATAACACACATAAAGACACCCTTTTTGATATGCTGAAGAGTATTTATATCAATAATTTTCTAGGAAAGGTAGATATTCTACCTATGGAAAAAACTGCGGATAGAAAATATCTTGATTGGAAAATCATCAATTTTTCTCTTATACAAAGGGTAGATGTTGAAACCTGGACCGCGATCGATATTAATATAAATCAAGATACTCCGATTGGTACTAATAATTCTCAAATAATTAATAAAAAAGATCTTTTTTATCTTATTATTCCAGAAATCAATCCAACAAATTCCCACAAAGTATTTTTTGATTGGATGGGAATGAATGAAAAAATGTTAAAGCATCCCATATCGAATCTTGAACTTTGGTTCTTCCCAGAATTTGTGTTACTTTATAATGCATATAAAACGAAACCTTGGTTTATACCAAGTAAATTACTTCTTTTAAATTTGAATAGAAATAAAAGTAGTGAAAATAAAAAGATCAATGAAAAGAAAAAAAGAAGTTTTTTGATACCATCGACTAAAAATCATCGAAATCAAGAACAAAAAGAATCCACAGGCCGAAGATACCTTCGCTCTATTCTTTCACAAGAAAAAGATATTGAAGAAAATTATGAAAGATCAGACATGAAAAAAGGGAAAAAGCAAAAACAATACAAAAGTAACACAGAAGTAGAACTGGATTTATTCCTGAAACGTTATTTGCTTTTTCAATTGAGATGGGACGATACTTTGAATCAAAAAATGATCAATAATCTCAAGGTATATTGTCTCCTCCTTAGACTGATAGATCCAAGAAAAATTATTATATCCTCAATTCAAAAGAGAGAAATGAGTTTGGATATAATGTTGATTCAGAAGAGTTTAACTCCTACAGAATTGATGAAAAAGGGAGTATTGATTATAGACCCCATTCATTTGCCTGGAAACGACGATGGGCAATTGATTATGTATCAAATCATAGGTATTTCCTTATTTCAAAAGAGTAAGCACCAAACTAATCAAAAATACCAAGAACAAAGATATGTTTCTAAGAATAATTTTTATGAAGCTAGTTCACCACATCAAAGAATAACTGAAACTAGGCACAAAGCTCATTTAGATTTGCCTGTTCCTGAAAATATTTTATCGTTTAGATGTCGTAGAAAATTGAGAATTCTGATTTGTTTCAATTCAAAGAGTAGGAATGGCGTAGATAGAAATTCAGTATTTTGGAACGAGAAGAATGTAAAAAACAGCAACCAAGTTTCGTCTGATAATAAACATCTGGATAGAAAGAAAAAGAAATTAATTAAATTAAAGCTTTTTCTTTGGCCTAATTATCGATTAGAAGATTTAGCTTGTATGAATCGTTCTTGGTTTGATACCAATAATGGCAGTCATTTTTGTATATTAAGGATAGAGATGTATCCACGAATTTTGAATTCGTGAATAATACACTTTTTCACTATATGCTTACTATATACTTATATACTTACTATATGCTTATAAAGTATATGAAAGCAACCAAATACACACATCACATGTCTTACATTTCATTCGAATAGCTAATACGAAATTTGTCTAAATTAGATCGCAAAAGAAATCAACAGAACCTGCTTCATTTTCGGTCTAAATTCTTCGATGCGAAAAAGTACCAATCCTTTTCTATCCTCTATCTAAATTCAATTTTAAATTGGTTGGATTGATTGATTTTACTTCAGAAAATTTAGGAGTTCCTAAATTGAATTGTATATACCACATTAAAATGAATGGCATTATTATTACTGATCAGTAAAATCCATATCTGTAAAAAAAGGGAGCAAAGGCATTTTTTATGGTCAAAAATTCATTCATTTCGATTATTTCTCAAAAAGAAAACGAAGAAAACAGAGGGTCTGTTGAATTTCAAGTATTCAGTTTCACCACTAAAATAAGGAGACTTACTTCACATTTGGAATTGCACAAAAAGGACTCTTCATCTCAGAGAGGTTTGCGAAAAATTTTGGGAAAACGTCAACGGCTGCTGGCTTATTTGTCAAAAAAGAATATAGGGCGTTATAAAGAATTAATCGGTGAGTTGGGTATTCGAGAAATAAAAACTCGTTAATTTGAAGTGTGATACCATTTAAACTTATTCATTTCAATTTTGATGAACTTCTTTTTACTTTCAGAAACGCACGGAAGAATGACTCGAAAAAAAAAACTTATGATTGCATCAACTACAAGAAAAGACCTCATGATAGTCAATATGGGCCCTCACCACCCATCAATGCATGGTGTTCTTCGACTGATAGTTACTCTCGACGGTGAAGATGTTATTGACTGTGAACCAATATTGGGTTATTTACATAGAGGGATGGAGAAAATTGCGGAAAATCGAACAATTGTACAATATTTGCCTTATGTAACGCGTTGGGATTATTTAGCTACTATGTTCACAGAAGCAATAACTGTAAATGGACCGGAACAGCTAGGTAATATTCAAGTACCTCAAAGGGCTAGCTATATCAGAGCTATTATGTTGGAATTGAGTCGTATCGCTTCCCATTTGTTATGGCTTGGCCCTTTTATGGCAGATATTGGGGCACAGACTCCTTTCTTCTATATTTTTCGAGAACGAGAATTGATATATGACCTATTCGAAGCTTCCACCGGTATGCGCATGATGCATAATTATTTTCGTATCGGAGGAGTAGCTGCTGATCTACCTCATGGCTGGATAGATAAATGTTTGGATTTTTGCAATTATTTTTTAACCGGGGTTGCTGAATATCAAAAGCTTATTACACGGAATCCTATTTTTTTAGAACGAGTTGAAGGCGTAGGCATTATTGGCGCAGAAGAAGCACTAAATTGGGGTTTATCAGGATCAATGCTACGAGCTTCCGGAATACAATGGGATCTTCGTAAAGTTGATCGTTATGAGTGTTACGATGAATTTGATTGGGAGGTTCAATGGCAAAAAGAAGGGGATTCATTAGCGCGGTATTTAGTACGAATCAGTGAAATGACAGAATCCATAAAAATTATTCAACAGGCCTTGGAAGGAATTCCAGGGGGACCCTATGAGAATTTAGAAATCCGACGCTTTGATAGAATAAAAAACCCTGAATGGAATGATTTTCAATATCGATTTATTAGTAAAAAACCTTCTCCAACTTTTGAATTGTCGAAACAAGACCTTTATGTAAGAGTTGAAGCACCAAAAGGCGAATTGGGAATTTTTATGATAGGAGATCGGAGTGTTTTTCCTTGGAGATGGAAAATTCGACCACCGGGTTTTATCAACTTGCAAATTCTTCCTCAGTTAGTTAAAAGAATGAAATTGGCTGATATTATGACGATACTAGGTAGCATAGATATCATTATGGGAGAAGTTGATCGTTGAAATGATAATTGATACAACTGAAATACAAACTATCAATTCTTTTTCCAGATTGGAATCCTTAAAAGAGGTCTATAGGATCATATGGATGCTTGTCCCTATTTTTACTCTTGTATTAGGAATCACACTAGGTGTACTAGTAATTGTTTGGTTAGAAAGAGAAATATCTGCAGGAATACAACAACGTATTGGACCTGAATACGCTGGGCCTTTAGGAATTCTTCAAGCTCTAGCAGATGGTACAAAACTACTTTTCAAAGAGAATCTTCTTCCATCTAGAGGCGATACTCGTTTATTCAGTATCGGGCCATCCATAGCGGTCATATCCATTTTACTAAGTTATTCAGTAATTCCTTTTAGCTATCGACT